ATCCAAGAGTTCTTTAATGTAGAACCTAAAATAAAGATAATAAGAATGAATCATCTTAAAATCGATTTGAACTAAAATAAAAATCCAAATTTTCTTTTTTTGCGTGATCGTGTTGATATCCTTTTGCTTATCATTAAAAAAAGGAAACGCTCAAATTAGAAATGCTTTTCCTGTTTTCTTCTTCGATAATGAGAGTTTTTGTTAACAAAGTTACATGAAACAGTTCTTATTTCTTTTTATTAATTTACTACAAGAGTTGCTCAAAAAATCTGTTGATTAGAAATCACGGAATTTGTAGATGTAACAGACAATGAGTCGATTTCTTTTTCTACCTCTCTTCCTTTTTTTTTTTCTTAGTTATATCTATATTTATAATGTACTAAATAATGTACTAAATGTAATGATTGAGGAATAAATTGAACTTATTCTTTCAATTCAATTGGTATTTTTTCTTATTTTCGTCCCTATCTTTCACAAAAAATGTAAACTTAGGTAAGTGCTTTATAAATATATGTATAAAAAAACATATTTGATTTAGCTCCTTCATGCCTACTCTAACTAGTTATTTCGGTTTTCTACTAGCAGCTTTAACCATAACCTCAGCTCTATTTATTGGTCTGAGCAAGATACGGCTTATTTGAAATAAATTGAATCAACAATTCAGAATCATAAAAAAATCTTTCTGTAGGATTTCATGTATTTTTTAAGTTCTTTATAGCTCTTTATTTTAATTTTATCGATTTTTCGCGAAATTTTGCAAATTTCGGTTATTGAGATTCATGGACAATTAGGATTAAAATTTAGGGATAGATATTACCTCCCCCCTTTCCTTTCAAAAAAATTGAAATGATTGAAGTACTTCTATTTGGAATCGTCTTAGGTTTGATTCCTATTACTTTGGCTGGATTATTCGTAACTGCATATTTACAATATAGGCGTGGTGATCAGTTGGACCTTTGATTAGTTAACAATTTTTGTTGATTGACCTCCTTTCTTTAATTTAAGCCACAGGAGGTCAATTTTCGATTTTTCTTCCATTATTTAAGTCTAATTAGAATTAATAAGAATGGAATCACGCTCTGTAGGATTTGAACCTACGACATCGGGTTTTGGAGACCCACGTTCTACCGAACTGAACTAAGAGCGCTTTCTTATCACAGACAGTAAAGAACAAAAAAGAAAAGGAATCCTTTTATAACCCAATACTACATCCTGCATGCGTATCACAGATATAGAAGTATCGAATATATAGTTCGAATTGTATATGTGTTATATGTATATATAGTATTATACACTACTATAATATGATATATATATTAATAGTCTTATATATCATACTATTCTATAGTAGTAGAATAGTATTCTAAAAATGACAGATTATATATGTCCAATTTGAATCGATTTCATCGATCTCAATGAATTCCTCTTTACTTCTCAGAGGAAAAGTAATAGGTAGGGATGACAGGATTTGAACCCGTGACATTTTGTACCCAAAACAAACGCGCTACCAAGCTGCGCTACATCCCTTTTAATAAATAGGTTTACAGTGTTATTGTAAAGAATCCTTTTCTTTTTTTCCACATCATTATTTCTCCTATTTAGATACACAATAGATCTTGCCATTTTTTCTTTTTTTTTTCATATATGATATAATATAAAAGTCGTTGGATACATATACGCTGTAAAGTAAAAAAGGCTTTTAGGGCAGCAGGAAAGATGCATTACTTTTTTAACTTAAAATAAAGGTAGAAAATCTTATCTACTGGATTGTTGTACATTTTGATTTGCTTTAGGAATTTCATAAGTGGTTTTTCTTTTTAAATACATATGCATCTGATCATCTATTATATATGTATTATTCTTATCTGTTACAATATATAAATAAAGAAAAAAAGAAGGAGGATTTTCAATGCGAGATCTAAAAACATATCTCTCCGTGGCACCGGTACTAAGTACTTTATGGTTCGGATCTTTAGCAGGTCTATTGATAGAAATCAATCGTTTTTTCCCGGATGCGTTAACATTCCCCTTTTTTTCATTCTAGTTATTGACACGGTAAGGGGGTAACGAAGATTAGAGATAGGATCCACTATCTGTGACTAATCCCCCGCCCTTTCTCCCTTTAACCTTATATTCGAAAAGGGAGAAAGAAAAAAGGATTCAACCTCAGCACAGCAAAGCTTGGGCGCAAGCTCGAATTGAAAATTCAATTAAAAAAAAAGAGTGAGAACGGAAATTAAAATGTGGGGCTAGGGCAAAAGTCTCATACACGAGACTTAAATGAAATACTGTGCTGGGATTAGAAATATAATTAGAGGAAAAATTTCGAAAAAATAGAGTTAAAAATCATTAGATTACGTATTCTTTATTATACTGATACTGTACTGAATTCTATTTCATATTCAAATTCTTTTTTATATATATATTTACGATTCCTCTATTTACTGCAACGAAATTTTTTGAAGTGTATTTCTAGTTAGCAATTTTTTTCTTTCCGCTTTGGGTCGAAAATAAAAGAGTTGCTTGAATAAAAAAGTCACACACAAAAAGGGGGTTCATGGCCAAGGGTAAAGATGTCCGAGTAAGCGTGATTTTGGAATGTACTAGTTGTGTTCGAAAGAATGTTAATAAGGAATCAAGGGGTATTTCCCGATATATTACTCAAAAGAATCGACGTAACACGCCCAGTCGATTGGAATTGAGAAAATTCTGTCCCTATTGTTACAAGCATACAATTCATGGAGAGATCAAGAAATAGATCGAACCGAGAAGGACATATATTATACATATATTTCATTATATGATATGCATAAAAAAATTGATAAGAAAATGTAATAAAAAACATACATATTATTCTATGCAATAGATAAGAATTCTAATATATGGAATTCTATTAGAATTTTTTTTCATAAAAAAAGAAATAATATTAGAAAATATAGAATAGAAAAAAAGGATTCCGGACTAGAAGCTATATAGAATATAAATGGATAATAATATAAGCGATAAGCGCATATAAATAAACAAAAATAGAAATATCAAATATATAAATAAAGTCAAGATAACATATATAAAAATAGAAAATAAACAAATTCAAATTAAAGAAAAGAAGAAAAAAACCAAATCCTATTTCGAATTCATTTTTTTTAGATCCGACCGAAATAGGATTTTCGGTAGAATATTTTTTATATTATAAGGAATAAATAAACTAAACAAACCATGGATAAATCCAAGCGATCTTTCCTTAAACCTAAGCGGCCTTTTCGTAGGCGCTTGCCCCCGCTCCAATCGGGGGACCGAATTGATTATAGAAACATGAGTTTAATTAGTCGATTTATTAGTGAACAGGGAAAAATTTTATCTAGGCGCGTGAATAGATTGACTCTGAAACAACAACGATTAATTACTATTGCTATAAAACAAGCTCGTATTCTATCTTTGTTACCCTTTCTTAATAACGAGAAACAATTTGAAAGAGCCAAGTCGGCTGTTAGAACTACGGGTTTTCGAGGTTTTCGAACAAAAAAACAATAGGTTTACTTTTTTTATTTTATCGGACTAATTTCTATTCTATCTTCCCTTCCCGGAGTTCCTTCTCCGGGGAACTTTGTTTAAAAAATTTCGGGTGCTTCTTTCCAATCTTCTTTTTTTATGATCTCATTGGAAATACTATAAAGACAATTCCTATTTAATATAGCTATTTGTGCAAGTATTTTACGATTAAGAATCAACTGCCTCTTGTACAGGTCATGTATAAAATGACTATAACTATAGTATATGTCCTTTTCTGTTTCGCGAATTGCTGCGTTTATCCGAGTAATCCACAACCGACGAAAATCTCTCTTTTTCTTATCTCTATCTCGATGAGCCGAAAACAAAGCTCTTATTTTCTGTTGAGTAATAATACGAATAGGTTTTGAATGAGCCCCTCGAAAGCTTGATACAAATAAACGCATTTTTTTTCTCCGTCTCCGAGCTATATATCCTCGTCTAACTCTGGTCATTGAATAAATGAAACTTTGCTAAATAACTAATTGATTTTCTTTCTCTTTGAGTTATTTCTTCTTTCCTCACTGGTAATAACAAAACGGATTTTTCCAATGTATAAAAAGAATTCCAATGGCTTTTGCTACTATAACCTTCCCGACCACGATTTTTTCTTTTTTTCGAGGCATTTCGCCTCAACTCCAAATGAAATAAGAAATTGGATTGATACTACAAAAAGAAAAGCGTAGTAAATCTAGATGAATAAAGAAATAGTGGGTTCCTTCGTTTCTATGGTTACTTCTTAAACGGTGAGGTCCTCTCTATACACCGGAGCCCTTTACTTCGTTTAGTCAACGTTATTGGTAACTTGTACAATTCAAAATCTTTGGCTCTACCCATGAATTATCCAGTAATAGGTCTTTCACAACGAGATCCGCCTATACAGTAACGGTATTTAGTTTTGAAGGTTAGCTGGATAGCTGACCCTGTTAGTCCGTTTTGCAAAAATGGGCGCATAATCTTTTTTCTTTAAAAATAGTACTTTCCCGCTTAATGTATAGCATTTGCTACCAATGGGAACTTGCTTCTCATTTTAAATCGAGCTAATTAGGGTTACACCAAGGGAAACCATAAATTTCAAACGCAATAGATGGATATGGTAGATCTTTTTTTTTCGATAGTGACCAGAGTTCTTCCATTTTATCCTAGGTAATGATCATTGATACTGGAAATTTTTTTCTGTTGTTAGCCCAGCTCATAATTTGAACGAGTCGCACATACACCCTAGTACATGTTCCTCGGCGCTGAGGACATCCCCGAAGAGCGGGGGATTTCGTGACGTTTCTGATTGGCTGTCTTGTGTTTCTAATAAGCTGTTTAATAGTTGGCATGCTGAATCATTTACATAAGGGACTGGTTTAGATCAATCCTAACCTGGTGAGTATGAATTATTTCTAGTTATATAGAATATTACCCAGTAAAGTCAAAAGATAAAATATCAATTTGCGAATTTGACTACTTCGGCTCTTTCCATTGGTCCTTCTTTACTATTTCTACTCCTTCATGCGCTATAAGATCAATAATTCCGTGAGCTTGGGCTTCTCTTGCTGACATAAAAACATCCCTTTCCAGGTCTTCGGTTAGAACCCACAAAGGTTGGCCTGTTCTTTGTGCATAAACCTTTGTGAGTGTTTCTCGCAAAGTCAATAGTTCTTCCGCTTCCATCATACATTCGCCCGTTGATCCCTCATGAAAAGAACTAGCAGGTTGATGCATCATTACCCTGATGATATAACAAAAAGAATGTTCCTCCATCTCGCCTGATGAGGCGAAGACAAAAGATAGGGAATAACAATAAACTTGAACAACCGTACGTGCATCTTTTGCGCATTGCATACGGCTCGACAATGGAATTTACTTTTCTCTTCCATCGAATAAAAATAGAATCGATCAGATCCAGATCAGTAAATCATCCAATTACCACCCTTCTTTTCGTGAGTTCAAAATACTATGATGGCTCCGTTGCTTTATATATTCATTTCGTTCATTTCGTCTGTAATTCAGCAATCCCAAAGTTTCTTTTTGATCCGAAATAAGAAATTTTTTTTATTTTCGTACTCTCATAAATATTGTTAGGTTAGGATTAAGAGTCTTTTGGTATAAAAATAAAAAAGTTTGTGACGCTGAAACGGACTCCGGATAAATCAAAAATCGGGAATACCCTTTATCTCATACTCCTCTCTCGATACATAATCTAATTTTTGAAAAAAAAAACTAACCAAATTTTGCATATCGAATTCAAAGTGCCATGCTATTTTTACTATTTTTACTTAACACTACTCATAATATATCTTGATATTTCTTGTGGTGAAGGCATAGTCTTTTTTTCTCAAATAAAAAACTCATTGGCGCCAAAGCCAAGCGTGAGGGAATGCAAAACGTTTGGTAATTTCTCCTCCGACCAGGATAAAAGATCCCATTGAAGCGGCTACTCCCATGCATATTGTATATACATCTGGTAGCACAAGTTGCATAGCATCAAAAATAGCTATTCCGGGTAATACCCATCCGCCAGGACAATTTATAAACAAATACAAATCCTGGGTCTGATCCTCTATACTGAGATATATGATAAGACCAACAAGATAATTCGAGGTCTCGGTCGTAATCTCTTGGGTTAAAAAAAGTAATCTTGCTCGATAAAGTCGGTTGATTAGGGTAAAATTGTATCCCTTAGGAACCGTACATGCACCTTTTGATGCATACGGTTCAAAAAAAATGTGAAAAAGAAAAAAATCAATGTGTAGATTACTGCCCTCTTTTTTTTATACCAGTTCTTTCTAACTTCTAATGAGGGGGGTTGTCTTCTATTTTTCAATAAATATGAGTTTTTCCTCGTTTCCTTATTTCTACTAGAAATAAAAAAGAAATATATAAAAATAGATAACTAGAAATTAGAAAAAAATAGAAATTCTATTTTATATAGAATAAAGTATATAATAAAGAAAGAAAAAAAGATAATGATAATTAAGATTAATATAGTAAATCACAGTAAAAAGATAATATAGAAGACTCCATATCGAGATACAAAATAGAACAAGGGAATCATACACAGAATATAAAATTACATATCATATAAAGTAAAATTTAATATATAACAATATGCAAATTTCAAAAAAAATCATAAAAAAAGGATAGTATGTATAAAGAAATAGTATTTGTATAGGTATAATTTTTGGAACTAACTGTTCGTTGATTTATTGTTTCATCGAGATCGGATGCAAACCGCGATGTAATTTTCTTGTTCTTGAAGGGGCCTCTTTAATTCTTTTAGGTTTATGCTCTACTCCGGGTAAAAATCTGCTCGATTTATTTTGCACATATAGGTCAAATGCGTCTAATACCGCTTATTTTTGTTTTTCTAAGATTTCGTTTTTTTTTCATTTAGTTCATGCCTTTGCCAAAAAAAATAGGATATTCGACATATTGAATTCATCTAGTCTATTCGAGTGATTAAGGTTCAGATGAGTCCTATATCTATTCCATTTAGAATTTTTAAAAATAGGAAAAATTTTTCATACAAGCAATAATTATCGATATATTACCAATTGGGATTTGTTTAAACGGAGCCTGGATACTTCATGTCATTTTATTGGTTCAACCAAGCCAACCATAAATTATTCTAATTGATACTATTAGTCTGAATCCCCCTACAAATGGATCTAGTTGGACTTCGCGCTCCAAATTTTTGACGATTCAACCAATCTTTCTTGGGCGAAGGGAAGGATATCTCGATCGGGGAAGAGAACGGGGAAATCCCACATGACCCAATATATCTGACAAGTCGCACTATATGTCAACCCAAGTTGCATCTTCATCTCCCGGAATTCGAAAGGGTACTTTTGGAACACCAATAGGCATTAACTGAAAGAAAAAAGAATTAAATACTATATTTCACTTTGATATGGAAACGTAATAATGGGGCTATTCTCTTCATAATATCAACAATAAGGGTTGATATTCTTTATCATATATTCTGTCTAGAATACATTAGAAAAGGTCATAAAAGCCGATAGAATGACTCAAGGAAAATTCTTACGACTAGAGCCTTCCAATGATGAACAAATATGGCGGCATTTGCTCATAGAAAAAGGTATCAACCCCCATTGCATATTGGTACTTATCGGGTATAAAATAGATCTGTTTCTCTTTGTTCCTACAAACATAATTGTTCCATTATTACCAATAGAATAGAACAAATATTAACCCTTGCTCCGAGATAATCCACTGAACAGAACAGGGGTCCATTGATAGTCATAGTCTTTTCCAATGCAATAAAGTTACATAGTGTCTATTTTGATTTGAGAAAGGGGTATTTCCATGGGTTTGCCTTGGTATCGTGTTCATACCGTTGTATTGAATGATCCTGGTCGGTTGATTTCTGTCCATATAATGCATACGGCCCTGGTTGCTGGTTGGGCCGGTTCGATGGCTCTATATGAATTAGCAGTTTTTGATCCCTCTGATCCCGTTCTTGATCCAATGTGGAGACAGGGTATGTTCGTTATACCCTTTATGACTCGTTTAGGAATAACCAATTCTTGGGGCGGTTGGAGTATTACAGGGGGGGCGGTAACGGATCCCGGTATTTGGAGTTATGAAGGTGTGGCCGGGGCACATATTGGGTTTTCTGGCTTGTGCTTTTTGGCAGCTATTTGGCATTGGGTATATTGGGATCTAGAAATTTTTTCTGATGAACGTACCGGAAAACCTTCATTAGATTTGCCTAAGATTTTTGGAATTCATTTATTTCTTTCCGGGGTGGCTTGTTTTGGTTTTGGCGCATTTCATGTAACAGGCTTGTATGGTCCTGGAATATGGGTGTCTGATCCTTATGGACTAACTGGAAAAGTCCAGTCAGTAAATCCCGCATGGGGCGTAGAAGGTTTTGATCCTTTTGTTCCAGGGGGGATAGCCTCTCATCATATTGCAGCAGGGACATTGGGCATATTAGCGGGATTATTCCATCTTAGTGTCCGCCCGCCCCAACGTCTATACAAAGGATTACGTATGGGTAATATTGAAACCGTACTTTCCAGCAGTATCGCTGCTGTCTTTTTTGCAGCTTTTGTAGTTGCCGGAACTATGTGGTATGGTTCAGCAACTACTCCGATCGAATTATTCGGTCCCACTCGTTATCAATGGGATCAGGGATACTTTCAGCAAGAAATATATCGAAGAATTAGCGCTGGGCTGGCCGAAAATCAAAGTTTATCAGAAGCTTGGTCGAAAATTCCTGAGAAATTAGCCTTTTATGATTACATTGGAAATAATCCGGCAAAGGGAGGATTATTCAGGGCAGGTTCAATGGACAATGGGGATGGAATAGCTGTTGGATGGTTAGGCCACCCAATATTTAGAGATAAAGAAGGACGTGAGCTATTTGTACGTCGTATGCCTACTTTTTTTGAAACATTTCCAGTCGTTTTGATAGACGGAGATGGAATTGTTAGAGCCGATGTTCCTTTTAGAAGAGCAGAATCGAAATATAGCGTCGAACAAGTAGGTGTAACTGTTGAGTTCTATGGTGGCGAACTCAATGGAGTCAGTTATAGTGATCCTGCTACTGTGAAAAAATATGCTAGACGTGCTCAATTGGGTGAAATTTTTGAATTAGATCGTGCTACTTTGAAATCGGATGGTGTTTTTCGTAGTAGTCCAAGGGGTTGGTTTACTTTTGGACATGCTTCCTTTGCGCTGCTCTTCTTCTTCGGACATATTTGGCATGGGGCTAGAACCTTGTTCAGAGATGTTTTTGCTGGTATTGATCCAGATTTAGATTCTCAAGTAGAATTTGGAGCATTCCAAAAACTAGGAGATCCAACTACAAGAAGACAAGCAGTCTGATACATTAAATCAAGATTTCTCTGATCCCTAATGTCAAATCAAATCACAAAAAGAGAGACGAAAAATATGAAAGCAATAATCATTTGACTCTTTCTTTATCAGGGAAATAATCCCCAATAAACAGGTATGGAAGCTATAATTGTAAACCACAATCGAATCTATGGAAGCATTGGTTTATACATTTCTATTAGTCTCGACTCTAGGGATAATTTTTTTCGCTATATTTTTTCGAGAACCGCCTAAAGTTCCAACTAAGAAATGATTTTTCATTATCTCCGTTGAAGTAATGAGCCTCCCAATATGCATTCAATATTGAGAGGCTCATTACTTCAACTAGTCCCCGTGTTCCTCGAACGGATCTCTTAGTTGTTGAGAGGGTTGCCCAAAAGCGGTATATAGGGCATACCCGGTAAAACTTACAAGTAAACCAGATAGAAAGATGGCGACTAGGGTTGCTGTTTCCATTCTTAGATGAATTCAAGACCGCAATGGATCTCTGATAAGATCCTTTATTTACAGGGGAATGGTATACAAAGTCAACAGATCTCAATAAATACAATCGGATTTATGGCTACACAAACCGTTGATAGTAGTTCTAGATCTCGTCCAAGACAAACTACGGTAGGGGCTTTATTGAAACCGTTGAATTCGGAATATGGTAAAGTAGCTCCTGGGTGGGGAACTACTCCTTTGATGGGTATCGCAATGGCTTTATTTGCAGTATTCTTATCTATTATTTTAGAGATTTATAATTCTTCCGTTTTACTGGATGGAATTTTAATGAATTAAATCCACAAGAACTAGTAAGTTCGAGTTTTTCAATACAAAGTTAAATTTCAAGTTTCTGATTTATAACACCCTTGGTAGTTCGATCGCGGAATTTCTTTCTGTATTTCCGGAATATGAGTGTGTGACTTGTTATAATTGATCCTATTGATAATACAGAGAATGGTTCTGTCATCTTATCTTTATCAAGGCGGTTCTACCTCGTCGGATACTCATCCTAGTATCTGGAGCACGGAATATTATGAAATAGATACAGAATTGAACTATGATTCATACTGAATATTCAGACCTTGTGACCGGATTCTAACTACAAAATTTTCAACGAATTAGATTATAAATTGAAAGATTTTTCTTTCTGTTTATGCTTAGTTTGACTAATAAGGTAAATTCTTTCGTATTTTGAGTCATTATACCTAATTGATTGAATAAGTGATGATCCGATAGTTCTTACTCAGGGAATCTTTGGGCTTGGGGTTTTTATTGAATCATCGTGGTTCTAGTATGAATCTGGGGTTTCAATTAATTTATAGGGTCTTAACAAGAGAAATTCCTATCAATGAGAAAAAACAATAGTCAAAGCCGGATTACACACAACTAACAAATCAAAGAACAAATAGGGAAAGAGAAGATTCAAGAGGCCTGTAGTAATAATAAAGAAAAAAAGGAAGAGCCGACTTGATATTTTGGCATTATCACCACAAAGAAGAACTTTCGTTTTTTTAATGCTTCGTATCTGAACTTCCGAGAAGATTAGATGAAATCGGAAGATCTATTCCATATGCGCTGGGAGCAGTATTTGTGTGTTTCTGCTTGAGCTGTACGAGATCAAATTCTCATATACGGTTCTCAGAGGGGGAGTCCCCCCGGTTTACCTATCTCAATAAAGTCTACGATTGGTTCGAAGAACGTCTCGAGATTCAGGCGATTGCAGATGATATAACTAGTAAATATGTTCCTCCTCATGTCAACATATTTTATTGTCTAGGCGGAATTACCCTTACTTGTTTTTTAGTACAAGTAGCTACGGGGTTTGCTATGACTTTTTATTATCGTCCAACTGTTACTGACGCGTTTGCTTCTGTTCAATACATAATGACTGAAGCAAATTTTGGTTGGTTAATCCGATCAGTTCATCGGTGGTCGGCAAGCATGATGGTTCTAATGATGATACTGCATGTATTTCGTGTGTATCTCACCGGTGGATTTAAAAAACCTCGAGAATTGACTTGGGTTACAGGTGTAGTTCTGGCTGTATTGACCGCGTCTTTTGGTGTGACCGGTTATTCCTTACCTTGGGATCAAATTGGTTATTGGGCGGTCAAAATTGTAACAGGGGTTCCTGAAGCTATTCCTATAGTAGGATCGCCTTTGGTAGAGTTATTACGCGGAAGTACTAGTGTGGGACAATCCACTTTGACTCGTTTTTATAGTTTACACACTTTTGTATTGCCTCTCCTTACTGCTGTATTTATGTTAATGCACTTCTTAATGATACGTAAACAGGGTATTTCGGGTCCCTTATAGAGAAGATAGATCATAGATCTTTGTAATCAACCATTTACACTTGGGGAAGGAACAATAGTATTTCATTGCTACAAATGTGTCTTATTAATATGAATAAGACATGTTTTTGGACATTCTCTTTCCTTCAACCCCACAATATTGTAATATTGTATTCTGTTATTTAACAGAACACGACGAGTTGAAGGGAATTCTTCGAAAGGAAAATGGATTATGGGAGTGTGTGACTTGAACTATTGATTAGGCCGTGCAGATATATGCCCCTTTCTGCCACATTGAAATTCACAAACCAATGTGTCTTTGTTCTAACCACCGTATAAGCTATATACAGACGATAGGCTGGTTCGCTTGAATAGAATTCTTTCTATGATCAGCCCCGAATCATGTCATGCATGAACAGGCTCCGTAAGATCCAGTCGAATCAATGATTTGGCAGAATCCAGATTGCATTTTATTTATTTCGTAATTAAATTAATGTTTTGTTTTAATAGTATGGAAATGCATTCATTTCCTCTGCATCGACGCGACCTATAAGACTATCGGAGTGAAACAAGGCATCTAAAGAAGACTAGAGGCTATATGTTAGTTAGTAACAAGTAAACCCTTTGCTTTGTATGTAAAAAGTTTCACAGTTTTTTGAGAGAAACATCAATCGCAAAGTCGAAGACGACCCAGAAAGCATTTGAGCATGATCAACTTTGTAAGCCTACTTGGGGATTGAGCATTTATCTGTAAGAACGGAATTCCTTCAGAGAACCATTCATATATCTATTAATATCGACAACATAAATAGATATCTTAAC